CACATCCATCGCGCAATGCATGCAGTTATTGATAGACAGAAAAATCATGGTATGCATTTCCGTGTACTAGCTAAAGCATTACGTATGTCTGGTGGAGACCATGTTCACGCTGGTACAGTAGTAGGTAAACTGGAAGGGGAACGCGAAATGACTTTAGGTTTTGTTGATTTATTACGTGATGATTTTATTGAAAAAGATCGAAGTCGTGGTATTTTCTTCACTCAAGATTGGGTTTCTATGCCAGGTGTTATACCCGTGGCTTCGGGGGGTATTCATGTTTGGCATATGCCTGCACTGACCGAAATCTTTGGGGATGATTCCGTACTACAGTTTGGAGGAGGAACTTTAGGACACCCTTGGGGAAATGCACCTGGTGCAGTAGCTAATAGGGTGTCTTTAGAAGCGTGTGTACAAGCTCGTAATGAGGGACGTGATCTTGCTCGTGAAGGTAATGAAATTATCCGTGAAGCTTGCAAATGGAGCCCTGAACTAGCCGCTGCTTGTGAAGTATGGAAAGAGATCAAATTCGAATTCGAACCAGTGGATAAGCTAGATAAAGAGAAATAAGTGTGCATAATTCAGTAATTCCTGTTTGTTCTCCTAATTGATTGCAATTAAAGTTGGCCCAGTCTTTTTTTAGGAAAAGACTGGGCCGATTACCGAATAAAAAAAAAGAACGAGCATACTATATATACTATGTATTTGCATATATGTTTCTGTTTCTTTTACTTTATATGATATCTAAATAAAATATATAATATAAGATAAGATCTAAATAAAAGATCGAAGACTAAACAACTCAATACTTCTATTGTTTGTTGTTGGATCTATAACGAATTTAATCCAATTTTAGGGATCCTCGGGAGTGGTGGACTTTTTTATATCTCCTCATTTCGGTCCATAGATCAAGCCAAGGGAAAGACTCCTTCTACCCATCATCCTATATATTGTCTTTTTCATTGCATGTTGAAATAGAAACTTAATTATTTTTTATTATATTATATGATAAATGAGACTGAGAAATGAGAACAAATTGTTTATTTATAGAAATAGAAACTTTTCACAATTCTTTGGTTTGGATTTCATGGTATTTTATACATCATATGGGAAAAAGCTGTGTCTTTCTATTAAAGACAAAAGTTGAGAAAAAGATTCTATCAATATATTGAAGTAATACTTCGAATTTCCACAAAAGATAATTTTTTCTTTCAATATTTACTCCTCATTAGTTAACAATTCTAATGCTTAGATTCGTATGCTTAATTCTGATAGTTAAGGTCAAATGATTATTCATCAAATTTTTTGTATTTTCATTAAATAGGAGTTATTTCTATGTTCAAATGGCGGTGCAATTTTGTATTTTCCAACGAGAAGGTAGAACATAGGTGTGGGCCGAGTAAATCAATAGATAGTGTTGATAGTATTGGACATACAGATAGAAGTGAACAACCTATTCTAAACGATATGGAGAAAAAAGTTCCTAGTTGGAATCGTATTAGTAATTATAGTTTCAATAATGTTGATTATTTATTTGATATCAGGAATATTTGGAGTTTGATCTCTGATGACACTTTTTTTGTTAGGGATAGTAATGGTGATCATTACTCTATATTTTTTGATATTGAAAATCATATTTTTGAGGTTGACAATGATAGTTCCTTTATGAGTGAACTAGAAATTATTGTTTCTAGTTATTTGAATAGGGGGTCTAAGTCTAAGAAAAAGAATCATACATGTAATGATACTGAATCCAGTTGGAAAAAGAACATTATTAGTAGCATTGATAGTTATCTTCGTTTTGAAGTCAGTATTAATAGTTCTATTTCGAGTAGTACCAACAATTACAGTGAAAGTTACATTTATAATTTCATTTGTACTGAAAATAAAAATAGTAGTGAGAGTGATCGTTCTAGTATAAGAACTAGTCAAAATATCGATGATTTGGATATTAGAGTAGAATCCAATCATAATGATAATCCTTTCCATAAATTCAGACATTTATGGGTTCAATGTGAAAATTGTTATGAATCACATTATAAACAATTTTTTGGTGAAAAAATGTATATTTGTGAATTTTGTGGATATCATTTGAAAATGAGTAGTTCAGATAGAATTGAACTTTCGATTGATCCCGGAACTTGGGATCCCATGGATGAAGATATGGTATCTGTAGACCCCATTGAATTTGATTCACCCGTTGAATTTGATGAAGAACCGGATTCTGATAGAGATCATATCGATTTTTCAGAAGAAGAACTGGATTCTGATTCTTATATAGATCGTATTGATTCTTATCAAATAAAGACAGGTTTAACTGAAGCTGTTCAAACAGGCATAGGTCAACTAAATGGTATTCCCGTAGCTATTGGCGTTATGGATTTTCAGTTTATGGGGGGTAGTATGGGATCCGTAGTAGGCGAGAAAATTACTCGTTTGATCGAATATGCTACTAATCGATCTCTACCTGTCATTATTGTGTGTGCTTCTGGAGGAGCACGCATGCAAGAAGGAAGTTTGAGCTTGATGCAAATGGCTAAAATTTCTTCTGCTTTATATAATTATCAATTAGATAAAAAGTTATTCTATGTAGCAATTCTTACAGATCCTACAACCGGTGGAGTAACAGCCAGTTTTGCTATGTTAGGAGATATCATTATTGCTGAACCTAATGCAACCATTGCATTTGCGGGTAAAAGAGTAATTGAACAAACATTGAATACGACAGTACCCGAGGGTTCACAAACATCTGAGTATTTATTCGAAAAAGGTTTATTCGACCTAATAGTACCACGTAATCTTTTAAAAGGTGTTCTGAGTGAGTTATTTCAACTCCACGGTTTCTTTCCTTTGAATCACAGTTCCAAAAATTAAAGTATAGCACTAGATTCGCTTATTTTATATTTTATTTGTAGCGAACAAAAATAAATATTTAATTCATCGTAATCATAATTAAAAGAAACAATATATATATTGTTTTCCTTGTTGACATAAGTTCTCCTTGTAGATAGACAGAGGTTTCGGATAATTATATTTTTTATTTTGTTTTTTATTTATAATTATTTATTTAATATATTAAAATAATATTAATTATTATTTTAACTTATATTTCAACTTATATTATGATATTCACTATAATATTCACTATTATATTACTTATTATTTAAATATATATATTCTAAATATTATAGTTTCTATCTAATCATATAGCTAATAGAATTATAGTTGATATTATTTATCACTTATAAATAATATTATTTACAATATAATAATAACTTGATATTACTTATGATAGATATATCCTAAATAAGCATAAGAGGATATCTTTTTAATAGATAGAAATATTAATAGATAGAAATAGTAAATCGAGGCATCTATTCTATGACAGATTTCAACTTACCCTCCATTTTTGTACCTTTAGTGGGCCTAGTATTTCCGGCAATTGCAATGGTTTCTTTATTTCTTCATGTCCAAAAAAATAAGATTGTCTAGACCCAATGGTAATGAATCTTATCAAGTGATTTCAACACTGTATGATAATACGGATATTTATTTCGTGTAATATGGTATGATATGTGCCTTTTGTGCCAAACACACAAGTGAAAGAACTTTTATGCGGATATATAATATCTGTATAAATGCATGTATATGTGGATATAGCTGGTTCAAAATGAATTAGCGAATATAAAAAATGGAAAGTCAATGTATCTAACTAATTACTCCTGATGTTTCACATAACAATAGTGCTAGTTGGTGAAAGTTACTTCGGGGTCAAGAAAGGTAAAGTCAAATTTATTTGGGTTATTCGCTCAATTCCAATCGAATGCAACTGAATGTAGTATAGTATGAATTGGCGATCAGAACATATATGGATAGAACTTATAACGGAATCTCGAAAAACGAGTAATTTTTGCTGGGCCTGTATCCTTTTTTTAGGTTCACTAGGATTCTTAGTGGTTGGAACTTCCAGTTATCTTGGTAGAAATTTGATCTCTGTATTTCCATCTCAGCAAATCGTTTTTTTTCCTCAAGGGGTTGTGATGTCTTTCTATGGGATCGCGGGTCTGTTCATTAGCTCCTATTTGTGGTGCACTATTTCGTGGAATGTAGGTAGCGGTTATGACCGATTCGATAGAAAAGAGGGAAGAGTGTGTATTTTTCGTTGGGGATTTCCTGGAATAAATCGTCGCATCTTCCTTCGGTTCCTTATGAGAGATATCCAATCAATCAGAATAGAGGTTAAAGAGGGTCTTTATACTCGTCGTGTCCTTTATATGGAAATCAGGGGCCAAGGAGCCATTCCCTTGACTCGTACTGATGATAATTTGACTCCACGAGAAATTGAACAAAAAGCTGCTGAATTAGCCTATTTTTTGCGCATACCGATGGAAGTACTTTAAAACGAACTCGAACTAAAGTAAAGAATAAATATCCTCTCAAGGTGGGGAAAAGAACTTGCTAATTCCCCTTTTTAATAAAAGGCAAGTTTCCTGATTCTTTTATACTAGAAGTCTAATCTAACTAACTAATCTAATAATTAATTTATATCTATAAATTAATCAAACCTACCCGAAACATGTATTTCGTAATACATAATTCATCTTTTTAGGCCCATGATTTTTAATTGATACCCTTTTTCTGATTATACAGTAAAAGGTTTCGTTTCGAAAGAATTAATGTAAGTTTTTTGGTCTCGAAACTTGATTCGTTACTTAAAGTGGGTTTTGGAGTATTCATCGAAAGGAACAAATGAAAATGAAATTGGTTTGAATTTGCCCAATTGAGATATCTTAAATATATTACAAATAAAAAGGGAAAGGGATAGATCCAGAGGTCACTACTTTGTTATACAACTCGTGCTTCAGAGAAATATCAGATAGAGTCGACGAATGAAGCAGGTTCATTAAAAAAAATTCAATTCACAGATCAAAATGAAAAAAAAGAAAGCATTGGCCTCCCTTCCCTATCTTGCATCTATGGTATTTTTGCCCTGGTGGGTCTCTTTCTCTTTTAATAAATGTCTGGAACCTTGGGTTACTTATTGGTGGAATAGCAGACAATCCGAAACTTTTTTAAATCATATTCAAGAGAAAAACGTTCTAAAAAGATTCATAGAATTAGAAGAACTATTCCTATTGGATGAAATGATAAAAGAGTACCCGGAAACACATATACAAAAACTTCATATAGGAATACACAAGGAAACAATACAATTGGTCAAAGCATGCAATGAATATGATCTCCATATCATTTTACATTTCTCGACAAATATAATCTGTTTCACTATTCTAAGTGGTTATTTTATTCTGAGTAATGAAGAACTCATTATTCTGAATTCTTGGGTTCAGGAATTCCTCTATAACTTAAGTGACACAATAAAAGCTTTTTCGATTCTTTTAGTTACTGATTTATGGGTCGGATTTCACTCGACCCGTGGTTGGGAACTAATGATAGGTTTGGTTTACAACGATTTTGGATTGGATCATAACAATCAGATTATAACTGGTCTTGTTTCCATTTTTCCAGTTATTCTAGATGCAATTGTTAAATATTGGATTTTTCATTATTTAAATCGTGTATCTCCTTCACTTGTAGTAATTTTTCATTCAATGAATGAATAAAGAACTCATTTGATCTCATCATATCAATAAAATTAGAATCCTTCTTCCTTTATAAATAAATAGAAATTAAGCATTTAATTAAAAATTTTACTTAATTCCTTATACTTTCATCTGCTCAAGGTATTCATCGTATATTCCAGTACAATTATTCTAGTACAATGCCAGACTCGTGTATAGGTAACTAGTATAGTTACCTATCTAATTTATTGTAGAAACTCCGAAATTAATGATTGGACATGCAAAATAAAAATGCTTTTTCTTGGGTAAAGGAAGGGATGACTCGATCCATTTCTGTATCGATCATGATATATGTAATAACTCGGTCATCCATTTCAAATGCATATCCCGTTTTTGCGCAGCAGGGTTATGAAAACCCGCGAGAAGCAACGGGACGAATTGTATGTGCCAATTGTCATTTAGCTAATAAACCCGTGGATATTGAAGTTCCGCAAGCTGTGCTCCCTGATACTGTATTTGAAGCAGTTGTCCGAATTCCTTATGATAAGCAACTGAAACAAGTTCTTGCTAATGGTAAAAAGGGAGGTTTGAATGTAGGGGCTGTTCTCATTTTACCCGACGGATTCGAATTAGCCCCCCCTGATCGTATTTCTCCCGAATTGAAAGAAAAGATTGGAAATTTGTCTTTTCAGAGTTATCGTCCTAATAAAAGAAATATTATTGTGATAGGTCCTGTTCCTGGTCAGAAATATAGTGAAATCATCTTTCCCATTCTTTCCCCCGACCCTGCTACGAAGAAAGATGTTCACTTCTTAAAATATCCCATATATGTAGGTGGGAACAGAGGAAGGGGTCAGATTTATCCTGATGGTAGCAAAAGTAACAATACAGTCTATAATGCTACATCAGCAGGTGTAGTAAGTAGAATAGTACGTAAAGAAAAGGGTGGATATGAAATAACCGTTGTTGATCCATCGGATGGACATCAAGTAGTTGATATTGTACCTCCAGGACCAGAACTTCTTGTTTCAGAAGGTGAATCCATCAAGCTTGATCAACCATTAACAAGCAATCCCAATGTGGGAGGCTTTGGTCAGGGAGATGCAGAAGTAGTGCTTCAAGACCCATTACGGGTCCAAGGTCTTTTATTCTTTTTTGCATTTGTTATTTTGGCACAAGTTTTTTTGGTTCTTAAAAAGAAACAGTTTGAAAAGGTTCAATTATACGAAATGAATTTCTAGGTGCGGGGATTTCTTAACATCAAGTTGGTAAAAGGTGCCATATATATAGTTGATCCATATATATATGGATCAACAAAAAATCTCCAAACCCTTTTTGTTGCTTTGTTTATACTTTTTTTCATTTTGCGGGATGCCTGGAATTCATTACTTGTATCCTATTCTTTGTAATAGATATACAAACGAAGAGAATACAAGGGAAGGATGGCAAACCAGAACTCTTTTGTTTAGATTGATAGGAAGTTGTGGACAAACAAAAAGAGAGAAAAGATTATAGGGGAATAATTGATTGAGCAAATAGAACTTCTTCTATTAACTTAAACTTATAACTTAGAGAAATTATTCAAACAAATTTAAATTTCAAATTATATTATAGAGTAAGTTCCATTAGTAGTTTACTATAGAATTAGTAGTTTACTATAGAAATAGAAAGAAAGAATTTGGAGGATATCTCATGCGTATAAATCCATAGAATATTGTAGTATCCAGAGATTACTCTTTTCTTCTTGCTTCGTATCGTAAGAATCAATTAGAGGAAGGACAGAGACTATGAATCAATCAATGGCTTCAATTCTTCAAAAACATTATTAAGAAACAAAAGAATAGAGTAATATTTAAAACATCAGAGCAAAAGATTCATTTTGTCATTTTTTTTTTCTACAAAACAAATATAATATTTTTATTAT